TTAAAAATAAGCTAATTTAAGCTTTTGGGTTCATACCCCAAATATAAAGGATTAACCTTTTTTTTAAATTAATAAAGTGCCTGATAAAAGGATTATTCTGATAGAATAAAAAATGTAATTTATTTACCTTTATTATATTTTATAGAATCAAACTATATCTAATAATATCAAAAATTAATGTGCATCATACACTAAAATATATTTTATTAAAAATATTATAATATATCTTTAAAATAAATTTTTAATTTATTTAATTTTTAATATTTTTTATTTTATTTAATATTAATTCAAGTAAAATATTTTTTTTATTTTTTTTATTTTTTAGAACTTTAATTTCCATTTCATCTAATTCATGAATAGGTTGTTGAATTGGATTAGAAATGAATCTTTTAAGATTTATCCCCCTAATTTCTAATTCTAATAATTTATTATCTTCAGAAGCTTCATTAAAATACTTTTTAATCCAATCTATTGCTTCAATTAATTTTTTATTCTCAATTTTATTAAAAATAATTTTTTTAAAAAATTTTGAAATTGATAATTATATCTCAATTTTAATCAATTCTTCTTTATTAATAAAAATAGGATCAGCCCCTTTTCATTTCTGATTTCCTAATATTATTGAAGGTATATCTTGATTAAACTGTTTTATTCTAATATCATGACAAAAAATTACCCCTATAATTTTAATTTCTTATTATTTTAATTTAAATTTTTTATTATTTATTATAATATTAAATACTATTATTGGATCTATTGGAGGTATTAATCAAACTTCATTACGTAAATTATTAGCTTTTTCTTCTATTAATAACTTAGGATGAATATTATTTTCAATTTTAATTAGTGAATCTTTATGATTACTTTATTTTTTTATTTATACATTTATAATTAGTATTTTATGTTTTTTATTTTATTTAATAAATATTTATTTTATTAATCAATTATTTATTTTTAATATTAATTTTTTTTTAAAATTTTTTTTATTTATTAATCTTCTTTCAATAGGAGGTTTACCTCCTTTTTTAGGATTTTTTCCTAAATGAATAATTATTAATTTTATAATTTTAAATAAATTTTTTATTATTTCTTTTATTTTTATTATAACAAGATTAATTACACTATTTTTTTATATTCGTATTATTTATTCTTGTATTTTATTTAATTATTTAAAACTTAAATGATTTAAAATTAATTTTAAAAATAATTATTTTTCTTTTATTTTATTTAATAGATTAATTTCTTTTTTAGGTTTAATTTTTAGAACTTTTTATTTTATCTAAGGTTTTAAGTTAAATTAAACTAATAGTCTTCAAAATTATTTATAAAGAAAATTCTTTAAGCCTTAGTAATTTTATTACTCCTTAAAATTTGCAATTTTAAATCATTCTTGAATATAAGACTAATAAAAGAGAATTATTCTCGTTAATAAATTTACAATTTATCGCTTAAATCTCAGCCATTTTATTACGCGAAAATGACTTTATTCAACTAATCATAAAGATATTGGAACTTTATATTTTATTTTTGGAATTTGATCAGGAATAGTTGGAACCTCTTTAAGATTATTAATTCGTACTGAATTAGGAAATCCAGGATCTTTAATTGGAGATGATCAAATTTATAATACAATTGTAACAGCTCATGCTTTTATTATAATTTTTTTTATAGTTATACCTATTATAATCGGAGGATTTGGAAATTGACTTGTACCATTAATATTAGGAGCTCCTGATATAGCCTTTCCTCGAATAAATAATATAAGATTTTGATTATTACCCCCTTCCTTAACTTTATTAATTTCAAGAAGAATTGTAGAAAATGGATCAGGAACTGGTTGAACTGTATACCCCCCTCTTTCATCTAATATTGCACATCAAGGAGCTTCTGTAGATTTAGCAATTTTTTCTTTACATTTAGCTGGTATTTCTTCAATTTTAGGAGCTATTAATTTTATTACAACTATTATTAATATACGAATTAAAAATTTATCATTTGACCAAATATCTTTATTTATCTGATCAGTAGGTATTACAGCATTATTACTTTTACTTTCATTACCTGTTTTAGCAGGTGCTATTACTATACTTTTAACAGACCGAAATCTTAATACATCATTTTTTGATCCTGCTGGTGGAGGAGATCCTATTTTATATCAACATTTATTTTGATTTTTTGGTCATCCAGAAGTTTATATTCTTATTTTACCAGGATTTGGTATAATTTCTCATATTATTTCACAAGAAAGAGGTAAAAAAGAAACTTTTGGAAGATTAGGTATAATTTATGCTATATTAGCTATTGGCTTATTAGGATTTATTGTATGAGCTCATCACATATTTACAGTTGGTATAGATATTGATACTCGAGCTTATTTTACATCAGCTACTATAATTATTGCAGTACCTACAGGAATTAAAATTTTTAGATGATTAGCTACTCTTCATGGAACTCAAATTAATTATAGACCATCAATATTATGAAGATTAGGATTTGTATTTTTATTTACAGTTGGAGGATTAACTGGAGTAATTTTAGCTAATTCTTCTATTGATATTACTTTACATGATACATATTATGTTGTAGCTCATTTTCATTATGTATTATCTATAGGAGCTGTATTTGCTATTTTTGGAGGATTTATTCATTGATATCCACTTTTTACAGGATTAACACTTAATCCTTATTTATTAAAAATTCAATTTATTTCTATATTTTTAGGTGTTAATTTAACCTTTTTTCCACAACATTTCTTAGGATTAGCTGGAATACCTCGACGTTATTCTGATTATCCTGATAGTTATATTTCTTGAAATATTATTTCATCATTTGGATCTTATATTTCATTATTATCTATAATAATAATAATAATAATTATTTGAGAATCCATAATTAATCAACGAATTGTTTTATTTCCATTAAATATATCAACTTCTATTGAATGATTTCAAAATCTTCCACCAGCAGAACATTCATATAATGAATTACCTATTTTAAGAAATTTCTAATATGACAGATTATATGTAATGGATTTAAACCCCATTTATAAAGGATTATCCTTTTTTTAGAAATGGCTACTTGATCTAATTTAAATCTCCAAAATAGAGCTTCTCCTTTAATAGAACAAATTATTTTCTTTCATGATCATACTTTAATTATTCTAATTATAATTACTATTTTAGTAAGATATCTCATATTATCATTATTTTTTAATAAATATATCAATCGATTTCTTCTAGAAGAACAATTAATTGAATTAATTTGAACTATTTTACCTGCTATTACTCTTATTTTTATTGCTTTACCTTCTTTACGTTTATTATATCTTTTAGATGAATTAAATAATCCTTTAATAACTTTAAAATCTATTGGCCATCAATGATATTGAAGTTATGAATATTCTGATTTTTATAATATTGAATTTGATGCATATATAATTCAATCAAATGAAAAAAATAATTTTCGTTTATTAGATGTTGATAATCGTATTATTCTTCCAATAAATAATCAAATTCGTATTTTAATTACAGCTACAGATGTTATTCATTCTTGAACAATTCCATCTTTAGGAATTAAAGTTGATGCAAATCCTGGACGCTTAAATCAAACTAATTTTTTTATTAATCGTCCAGGAATTTTTTATGGTCAATGTTCTGAAATTTGTGGAGCTAATCACAGTTTTATACCTATTGTAATTGAAAGAATTTCTATTAAAAACTTCATCAATTGAATTAATAATTATTCATTAGATGACTGAAAGTAAGTATTGGTCTCTTAAACCATTTTATAGTAAATTAACATTTACTTCTAATGATTATTAATATTATTTAATTTTTAAAGAATTAGTTAATTTATAACATAAATATGTCAAATTTAAATTATTATTTCAATAATATTCTTTTATTCCTCAAATAATACCTATTAATTGAATTATTTCATTTTTCATATTTATTATAATTTTTATTTTATTTAATATTATAAATTATTATATTTTTAATATTAATAAAAAAAAAAAAATAATTAAATTAAACTTTAATAATAATAATTATTTATCTTGAAAATGATAACTAATTTATTTTCAATTTTTGATCCTTCAACTAATTTATTCAATATTTCTTTTAATTGATTAAGAACTTTCTTAGGAATATTATTTATCCCTTATTCTTTTTGATTAATTCCTAATCGTCAATTTATTTTATGAAATTTAATTACTTATAAATTACATTTAGAATTTAAAAATTTATTAGGACCTAATAGTCTTAATGGATCAACATTTATTTTCATTTCATTATTTTCTTTTATTTTATTTAATAATTTTTTAGGTTTATTTCCTTATATTTTTACTAGAACTAGTCATTTAACAATTTCTTTATCTATTACTTTATCCTTATGATTAAGATTTATATTTTATGGATGAATTAATAATTCTCAACATATATTTATTCATATAATTCCTCAAGGTACTCCTAGAATTTTAATACCTTTTATAGTAATTATTGAAACTATTAGTAATATCATTCGTCCTGGAACTCTAGCAGTACGACTAATAGCTAATATAGTTGCTGGTCATTTATTATTAACTCTTTTAAGTAATACTGGTATTATAATTCCTAATTATCTTATTATTTTTTTAATTTTTATTCAAATCTTATTATTAACTTTAGAATCTGCAGTTGCAGTTATTCAATCATACGTAATTTCAATTTTAAGAACTCTTTATTCTAATGAAGTTAATTAATGTCAACTTATAATCATCCATATCATTTAGTAGATTATAGTCCTTGACCTCTAACTGGAGCTATTGGAACTATAACATTTGTAACAGGATTAATTAAATGATTCCATAATTTTAATATTAATTTAATAATATTAGGTTATATTATTATTATTCTTACAATATATCAATGATGACGAGATATTTGTCGAGAAGGAACTTTTCAAGGAAAACATACAATTTCTGTTTTAAAAGGTCTTCGTTGAGGTATAATTTTATTTATTATTTCTGAAATTTTTTTTTTTATTTCATTTTTTTGAGCATTTTTTCATAGAAGACTTTCCCCTAACATTGAAATTGGTTCTATATGACCTCCTTTAAATATTATTCCATTTAATCCTTTCCAAATTCCTTTACTTAATACTATTATTTTAATTACTTCAGGTGTAACAGTTACTTGAGCTCATCATGCTTTAATAGAAAATAATTTTTCTCAAACTAAACATAGATTATTAATTACTATTATATTAGGTTTTTATTTTACAATTCTTCAAGCTTATGAGTATTATGAAGCTCCATTTACTATTGCAGATAGAATTTATGGTTCAACATTTTTTATAGCAACAGGATTTCATGGTCTTCATGTAATTATTGGAACAATTTTTCTTTTCACTTGCTTTATTCGTCACTTATTTAATCATTTCTCTAATAAACATCATTTTGGATTTGAAGCTGCAGCATGATATTGACATTTTGTTGATGTAGTTTGATTATTTTTATATATTTCTATTTATTGATGAGGTAATTAATTATTTATATAATATATTTAGTATATTTGACTTCCAATCAAAAAGTTTAAAATTATTTAATATAAATAATTATTTTACTAATATCCTTATCAATTATTATTATTATTATTTCAAATATTGTAATATTATTATCAATAATTCTATCAAAAAAATCTTTTAAAGATCGAGAAAAATGTTCACCATTTGAATGTGGATTTGACCCAAAATCTTCTGCTCGTAATCCTTTTTCTTTACATTTTTTTTTAATTACTGTAATTTTTTTAATTTTTGATGTTGAAATTGCTTTAATTTTACCTTTAATTTATACATTTAAAATAACTAATTTATTTATTTGAACAAAAACTAGATTTTTTTTTTTAATTATTTTATTAATTGGCTTATATCATGAATGAAATCAAAATATATTAAATTGAACTAATTAATTTTTTTTTAAAAATTAGGATTATAGTTTAATTTAAAACATTTGATTTGCATTCAAACTATATTAGATGATTATTCTAATTTATCTTAAAATAAGAAGCAATTTTGCATTTAATTTCGACTTAAAAGAAAGAGTTTAAATAAACTCCTTATTTGAATATTTAATTGAAACCAAAATTAGAGGTATATCACTGTTAATGATATTATTGAATTATCATTCCAATTAAATTATTTGAAATATTTAATAATTAAGCTGCTAACTTAATTTTTAGTGATTTATAATCATTAATATTTCTATTTATATAGTTTAATTTAAAACATTACATTTTCAATGTAAAAATAAATTTTATTTATTTTATAAATAAATATATTTAAAGATTTTTTTAATCACCTTAATATCTTCAATATTAAACTCTTATTTTTAAGCTATTTAAATAATTCATAATAATTACTATAAATATTATTATTATTATTCATAAAATAAATCTAAATATATAAATTTTTATATTATTTATTTGTATATAACTATTAAAAATTGAATATTTTTTTAAAATTAAATAAATACCCTGACCTCTATATAATTCTCTTCAACCTATATCAATATTAATTATTAATTTTTGTCTAAAATTTAAAAAATTATAATTTAATCCATAAGTTGTTAAATTAGGTATAAATCATATTATTCTTAAAAATAATCTTATTTCATATATTTTTAAAAATTTATTTACTGAATAAATTTTTATATTACTAATTAAATAACCTATTAATATACCTAAAAAACTAACATATAATACTATTAATTTTAAATTTAAAGGTAAATAAATTATATAAGGAATTGAAAAAATTAATCAACTTAATATTCTTCCTGTTAATACTCTTATTATTATTAATAAAAATATTCTTTTTAATATAATATAATCTTCATCATATAAATTGTAAATACTTAATAAATTATAATCATTTAATATTAAATATATTAATAAACGAATAGTATAAAATATTGTTAAACCAGTTGAAAAATAATATAAATAAAAAATCAAAAAATTTAAATTTCTTATTATAACTATTTCTAAAATTAAATCTTTTGAATAAAATCCTGCTAAAAAAGGAATTCCACATAAAGCTAAATTTGAAACATTTATACATAAAGAAGTTAATGGAATATATAATCTTAATCCACCTATTAAACGAATATCTTGATTATCATTTATTAAATGAATAATAACTCCAGCACATATAAATAATAAAGCTTTAAATATAGCATGAGTTAATAAATGAAAAAAAGCTAAATCAGGTAAACCTATTCTTAAAATTCTTATTATTAAACCTAATTGTCTTAATGTTGATAAAGCAATAATTTTTTTTAAATCAAATTCATAATTAGCAGAAATACCAGCTATTATTATTGTTAATCCAGATAATAATAATAATAATTTTAAAAATATTATATTAACTAATAATCTATTAAATCGAATTAATAAATATACCCCCGCAGTAACTAAAGTTGAAGAATGTACTAAAGCTGAGACAGGAGTAGGTGCTGCTATTGCAGCAGGCAATCAAGATCTAAAAGGAATTTGAGCTCTCTTTGTTATTGCTGCAATAATTAATATTATACCAATAATTTTTATTTCCAAATCATTTTTTATAAAATCTAAATAATAAATATAATTTCATCTTCCATAATTAATTATTCAAGAAATAATTATTAAAATAAAAACATCTCCAATTCGATTAGATAAAGCCGTTAATATCCCAGCATTATAAGACTTTAAATTTTGATAATAAATTACTAAACAATAAGAAACTAATCCTAAACCATCTCATCCTAATAAAATTCTAATAATATTAGGACTAATAATTAATAAAATTATTGATAAAATAAATAATAAAACTAAAATAATAAAACGATTTAAATTTAATTCTGATAACATATATCTTTTTCTATAATAAATAACTGAAGAAGAAATTAATCTTACAAATATTATAAATAAAAATGATATTCAATCTAATAATAAAGATATAATAATATTTGTTGAATTTAAAGAAATTAATTCTCATTCTATAAAAATAATCTTTTCATTTATAATAAAATATATTATTATAAAAAAATTTATAAATCTAAAAAAAAATAAAAAAAAAAATCTAATAAAACAAATAGAAAATTTATTATTTATAATTATTTAAGATGATTTTTATTAATCATATATTTGATACCACAAATCAATATTTTAATTTAAATTACTTAAATAAAATCAAATTATAAAATAATCAATTTTTAAAATTATAATATTTAAAGGTAATCAATGTAATAATAATAATAAATATTCTCGTGATATTCCAGTATAGAATCTATATAATCTAAAATTATATTTTCCATGTTGTCTATATGAATAAAGATATAATCTATAGCCAGCTCTAAAAAAAGAAATTATTATTAATATTAATATAGTTATTCATGATCATCTAATTAATCTATTAATTAATCTAATTTCTCCAATTAAATTTAATGAAGGAGGTGCTGCTATTGCAGCAGATAATAATAAAAATCATCATAAACTTAAAGAAGGTATAAAATTTATTATTCCTTTATTAATAAATAATCTTCGTCTTATTAAACGTTCATAATTAATATTTGCTAAACAAAATATTCCTGAAGAACATAAACCATGCCCAATTATTAAAATATAAGCTCCTATAAAACCTCAATAATTTATAGTTATAATTCCTCTAATTACTATTCCTATATGAGCTACAGAAGAATAAGCAATTAATGACTTTATATCTACTTGACATAAACATTTTAAACTAATATAAAATCCTCCTATTAATCTAATAATAATTCAAAAAAAATTTAACTTTAAAGAAATTTTTTGAATAAAAATTATTACTCGTAAAAGTCCATAACCTCCTAATTTTAATATAATTCCAGCTAAAATTATAGAACCTGATACAGGTGCTTCAACATGAGCTTTAGGCAATCATAAATGAACAAAATATATTGGTATTTTGACTAAAAACGCTAAAACCATAGAAAAATATAAAAGATATAAATTATAATCATAAAATTTTAAAAAATAAATTTTTATTCTATTTATTTCATTAAAAATATAAAAAATTCCCATTAATAAAGGTAATGAAACAAATAAAGTATAAAATAAAAGATATAAACCTGCTTGAATTCGTTCTGGTTGATAACCTCAACCAATAATTAATATTAATGTAGGAATTAATCTCCCCTCAAAAAATATATAAAATATAAATAAATCTATAACAGAAAAAGTTAAATAAAGTATAATTAATAAAAAAATAATATTTATAAGAAAAAATTTAGTATAAAAATTATATTTATATAATTTTTCTCTTGCTATAATCATTAATGAACAAATTCAAATTCTTAATAAAATTAAACCAAAAGAAATTATATCACAACCTATTATATAACTTAAATTACAATAATTTATAATATTAATAGATAAATTCATATATATAAATATTATTATAAATAAAGATATTTGAACCAATCAAAATACATTTTTTTTTAAACATAAAGGTATTATAAAAATTAATATTAATAAAAATTTTATCATTTATAATAAATTAAATCTTTGAAAATAATCATTTCCATGTCTTCGAATTATAGAAACCAAAATAGAAATTCCTAAAGCTCCTTCACATACTGAAAATACTAAAAAAACTATTAATATATATATATCAAATTCAATATTTATTAAAAATATAACTATTAATAAAAAAATTCTTAAAACAATAAATTCTAATCTTAATAATATAATTAATAAATGTTTATGTTTAGAAATAAAAATTATATTTCCAATTATAAATATAATAAAAATAATTATAATATTTATCATTTGTTTGTTTTTATAGTTTAATTAAAACATTGGTCTTGTAAATCAAAAATATATTTTATATATTAAAAACTTCAAAGAAAAAGAAATTCTTTATCAATAATCTCCAAAATTATTATTTTATTTAAACTATTCTTTGATATTAAATTAATTTTATTTTCTTCTATAACTTTTATTTCTATTTTTATATTATTTTTAAAACATCCCTTATCTATAGGATTTATAATTTTAATTCAAACTATTTTAATTTGTTTAATCTCAGGATTATATTTATGAACTTATTGATTTTCTTATATTTTATTCTTAACATTTCTAGGAGGTTTATTAGTTTTATTTATTTATGTGTCAAGAATTGCTTCCAATGAATTATTTCATTTTTCATATTCTAATAAATTAATTCTTATATTATTTTTTTTATTTTTAATTTTTTTTATATTTTTTATTTATAACTTTAACTTATTTAATAATTTAATTTTTTATTCATTCAAATCTAATAAAATCTCCAATTACTTATTTTTTTTAGAAAATAATATCAATTTAACTAAATTATATAATGAACAAACTTATTTTTTAATATTTTTAATAATTATTTATTTATTAATTACCTTAATTATTGTAGTAAAAATTACTAATATTTTTTATGGTCCTTTACGATCTAATTAATGATAAATAAATTTAAATCTTTACGAAAAACTCATCCTATTATTAAAATTATTAATAATTCTTTAATTGACTTACCTACTCCTTCTAATATTTCTTTATGATGAAATTTTGGTTCTTTACTTGCTTTATGCTTAGTTATTCAAACTATTTCAGGTTTATTCTTAACTATATATTATACAGCTAATATTGAATTAGCATTTTATAGAGTAAATTATATTTGTCGAAATGTTAATTATGGTTGATTAATTCGAACTTTACATGCTAACGGAGCTTCTTTTTTTTTTATTTGTATTTATTTACATATTGGACGAGGCATATATTATGAATCATTTAATCTTAAATTTACTTGAATAGTAGGAGTAATCATTTTATTTATTTTAATAGCAACAGCTTTTATAGGTTATGTTTTACCATGAGGTCAAATATCTTTTTGAGGAGCTACAGTAATTACCAATTTATTATCTGCTATTCCTTATTTAGGAACTATGTTAGTTCAATGAATTTGAGGAGGATTTGCTGTAGATAATGCAACTTTAACTCGATTTTATTCATTTCATTTTTTATTTCCTTTTATTATTATAATATTAACAATAATCCATTTATTATTTTTACATCAAACAGGATCTAATAACCCTTTAGGAATTAATAGAAATTTAGATAAAATTCCTTTTCATCCATTTTTTACTTTTAAAGATTTAATTGGAGTATTTATTTTATTATTATTATTAATTTTATTAGTATTAATTAATCCTTATTTATTAGGTGATCCAGATAATTTTATTCCAGCTAATCCATTAGTGACTCCTATTCATATTCAACCAGAATGATATTTTTTATTTGCCTACGCAATTTTACGTTCTATCCCTAATAAATTAGGAGGAGTAATTGCTTTAGTTATATCAATTTTAATTTTAATTATTCTTCCTATTACATTTAATAAAAAAATTCAAGGAATTCAATTTTATCCTATTAATCAAATTATATTTTGAATAATATTAATAACAATTATTCTTCTTACTTGAATTGGAGCACGACCAGTTGAAAATCCTTATATTATTACTGGACAATTACTTACTATTTTTTATTTTTCATATTTTATTTTTAATCCTTTAATTGCTAAATTTTGAGATAATTTAATTTTTAATTAATTAATGAGCTTGTTTATAAGCATTTGTTTTGAAAACTTAAGAAAGAAAATTATTCTATTAATTTATACTAAAAATATATCATTAATATATTATAATAAATAAATTTTTAAACCAATAAATATTATTAAATAATTTAATGAAATAGGTAAATAAATTTTTCAACATAAATATATTAATTTATCATAACGATAACGAGGTAAAGTTCCACGTACTCAAATAAATAAATAAGAAATAAAAATAACTTTTAAATAAAATATTAATTTTAATTCATAACCACCTAAATAAATAATTCTAAATAATAATCTTATAAATATAATTCTTGTATATTCAGCTAAAAAAATTAATGCAAATCCTCCTCTTCTATACTCAACATTAAATCCAGAAACTAATTCTCTTTCCCCTTCAGCAAAATCATAAGGAGTACGATTAGTTTCAGCTAATCTTGAAGATAAAAAACATAATCTTAAAGGTATTATTAAAATAAAAAATCAAATTAAATTTTGATATATAAAAAATTTTATTAAATTAAAATCTATAATTATAATAATACAAGATATTAAAATTAAACTTAATCTAACTTCATAAGAAATCGTTTGAGCTACTGATCGTAAACCTCCTAATAATGAATAATTTGAATTTGAAGATCAACCTGCAATTATAATTGTATAAACCCCTATTCTTGTACAACACAAAAAAAATAATAAACCTAAATTAAATCTTACTAAATTAAAAAAATAAGGAATTAATATTCATAATATTAAAGATAAAATAAATCTAATAATAGGAGAAAAATAAAAAGCAATATAATTAGAATATCTTAAATATATTTGTTCTTTTCTAAATAATTTAATAGCATCTGAAAATGATTGTAATAATCCTATAAAACCAACTTTATTAGGTCCTTTCCGAATTTGAATATAACCTAAAACTTTTCGTTCTAATAAAGTTAAAAAAGCAACTCCAATTAAAACTCCAATAATTAAAATAATAATTCCAACAATAATATTTAAATATTCAAATATAATCATATACTATTTATATAATATATATAATTATATATTTATGAATTCTAAAATCATCACATTTTTCTGTCAAAATAGTATATATATATATATATATATATATATATAATTTTATTTTATATTTTATTTTATTAAAATTCTAATTATTAAAATTTATTTTAAATATTTAATCCTTTCGTACTAAAATATTTTATCTATTTAAAGATAGAAACCAACCTGGCTTACACCGGTTTGAACTCAGATCATGTAAGATTTTAATGATCGAACAGATCAAAAATTTTTAAACTTCTACATTTAAATTTTATCTTAATCCAACATCGAGGTCGCAAACTTTTTTTTTTATTTGTACTAAAAAAAAAAATTACGCTGTTATCCCTAAGGTAATTTTTTCTTTTAATCATAAATTATGGATCAATTATTTATTTATTTATATTTTATTTTAAAAAAAAGTTTATTTAATTTTTTTATCACCCCAATAAAATTTTTAAATTTATTAAAATTTTAAATTTTATATAAAATTTTTATAAATTTAAAAATAAAACTCTATAGGGTCTTCTCGTCTTTTAAATTTATTTTAGCTTTTTTACTAAAAAATTAAATTCTAAATTTAAAAAAGAGACAGTTTATATTTCATCAAATCCTTCATACAAGTCTTCAATTAAAAGACTAATGATTATGCTACCTTTGTACAGTCAATATACTGCAGCCCTTTAATATTAATCAGTGGGCAGATTAGACTTTTAATTATTATCAAAAAGACATGTTTTTGTTAAACAAGTGAATATAAATTTTTGCCGAATTCCTTTTATTTATTTTTTAATAATTTATTTATATTATTATTATTTTATTATACTAATTTTATCATTATATTTAAATTTAATTTATTAAAAATTATTTTTTTATAAAAATTTAAATTTATTTATTAAAAATTTTATTTTTTTTTATAAAATTTTTTATAATAAATTATAATTTTTAAACAATATAAATTTTAAAAATTTTAATTTAATACAATTTAATTATAAAATTTTAATTTAAAGATTATCCCTTAAAATATTAAAATTTTTTTTTTATAATTAAATATTTTAATTATAAAAAAAAAAAAATTTCTAAATTAAATTTATTTCTAAAAAAACTAGATATATTTAAAAACGAATAACATTTCATTTCAAATTAATTATTAAAAATATTTATACTACAATAACTTTATTAATTAATTATCTCTTTTAAATTCGAGAAATATTTTTCTAAATAAAATTCTTAATAAACTCTGATACACAAGATACAATAATTAAAATTTACTTTTTATAAAATTACATTTTCAAATATTTCATTAATTCTTTCACAATACTATTTCACTATAAATTTTAAAATTTTTTCTTAAAATAATACTTTAACCCCCTATTAAAATATTTTTTTTTAAAAATTTTTTTATTATATTAATATCTAATTAAATTTCCCCCTTTCAAATTAATTAAATTAATAATATCTTTTTAATGTAAATAAAATACTTATTTTCAAGCTCTAATTTGTTTTCTAGAAACACTTTCCAGTACCTCTACTTTGTTACGACTTATTCCAATTTTTAAATGAAAGCGACGGGCAATATGTACATATTTTAATTTTTAATCATTTTATAAAATTATATAAAATTACATTTAAATCCACCTTTAATCATTTATTACAAAATAATATTCATATTAAATAAATTTATTGTAATCCATTATAATCTTAATTATAATCTGCATCTTGATCTGAATTAATTTCTAATTTAAATTTTTAAATATTATTTTTATTTATAAATATTTTTTTAACAACGATATACAAAATATTAAATTAAGTAAATTTATTCGTGGATTATCAATTAATTAACAGATTCCTCTAAATGAACTAAAATACCGCCAAATTATTTAAGTTTCAATAATCAATTATTTAATATTTTAGTATTTTTAAATAAATTTTTAATAATAGGGTATCTAATCCTAGTTTATAACAAAATTTTTTAAATCAAAAAATAAAATTAAATTTTAATTAAATAAAAATTTCACTTAATTATTTAATATTTAATTCAAATATTTTTTATTTTATTTAATAACTAAAAAAATTTATCTTAATTTTTGTATAACCGCAACTGCTGGCACAAAATTTGTTATTAATTTTAATATTACTAAATCTTAATTTCTTAAATTTTTAATATTAATTACTATTTATTAATTAAATTATTATTAAAATAATTAAAAATTCATACTAAAATTCATATGTAAAATAAATTAAAAATAAATTTTTTAAACCATAAATATTTATCTATATATATAAATTTTTAAATAGAATTATTAATTAATTATTTTTTTTTTTTTTTTTTGATATTAAGTAATTTTTTGTAATATTAAAATTAAAACTTAATATAATTATAAATTTATATATATTCAATTTGAAAAATAAAAAATTAATATTATTAATTTTTATATAAAAAAAAATTAATTAATTATTTATATATATAAATTAATTAAATATTTAAATATATTATATATATATATATATTATAAAAAAAAAAAATAAAATTAAATATTTAATATATATATATATATATACATATATAATTTTAATTTAATTTATTTATGAAACCGTTTTTAATAATTTTTAATATAAATAAAAAAAAATATTTT